CATCATTTTTTGATTCAATTGATTCAAACGTCCAGTCCATCTTAACTGCAAAGGAAAATCTCCTTTAAAGAATATTTTTAGTTTTTCAATCGATTCTAAAAAATATTCTTCAATATTGTTTTGCTTCTTTAATTCAAAATATTGTTTTGAATTTGCTGGGCTAAAATTTAAAAAATTATCATCCTGCTCTTGCTTTGCCTTGCTATTTTTATTTTCACTAAAATTTGGTTTTATATTAAAATTAAAAAAAAGTAAGTTGCTTGGGATAAACCAAGGTTTCTCTTTATATTTATGATATAGTATCACAAACTCTGGAAAGAAAAAAACTTTCGGATTTGATATGAGGTGATTTAAAATTAAGAATTTTTCATTCATTCCCATCCAATCAAAAGATATTTCCATCCAATCAAAAAAGACCCTTTTGTAATTGATTTCGCAATTTGAATCCATTGGAAGATAAAAAATATGAAATTGATCCTTTATTTGGTCCTTATTAGGTTCAACCTTAATTTTTTTATTAAATTTCCACCCCAAATATTTTCTATCGGTATTTTTTTCCATATATATAATATCACTTTTTCCTAGATAATTCTTCATAGGAATATTCTTGAGTATGTTAAAAAAGTTTTCTTTATTTCTGGTGGAATTTTCCTGCTTCTTATTTCTTTCTAATGATGTTCTATAAATACAGGATTTCTTCTTAGTTTCAGAATGAATATATTTATATGATAAAAGATCATATCTATAGTTTTTTTCAAAATTATCCTCTTTATTTGATAATAAATAGACTTTCAAATTTTGTTTTTTTTTGTAATCAAAAAAAGGGTCTTTTTCATAGGAATACCATTTCTTTAAATCATTATTTTGAGAGGTATTTATCCCATTTCGCCATTTTTGGGGGACTAATCTAGACCATATAATCTGAGATAAATCGTATTGATAATGACCTCTTAACCAGTTTTTCCATGGATTCATTCCATAATTTGGAAGTTTCTTATGTCTTATTTCGGAATCAAATATTCCTTGTCTTCCAAAAAAATCCTTTATTTCATTCTTAAGAAAAAAGGATGGTCCGTTATATTGAAGAATAGATCTTACCTTATTGAAGTTAATTGCTTGGGTTTGTGATAATTTAAAAAATACATATTTTTGTGACAAGTAAGATAAATCAAAAAAAATATGTGACTTTCGCTTACTATTTCTAAAATTATCAAATATCTTTTTTATAGTCATAGGCGAAATAAAGTCAATTTGATTTTGTTTTGTTTTATTAATCCTTTCTTGATCTTGATTTCTTTTATTATTGTCAATGTATTTCTCAACAATTTTTTTTGTTGATTCCATAAAAAGGTATAGAGTGATTCTGCGCATATTAATGATACATAGAAAGATATCAATGTATATTTTTTCAATGCAAAATTGAATTAATAATTCAATATTTTTTCTTTTTAATAGTTTCCAAATTTTTTGGGGTGATTCTCCATTATTCTTTTTATTTTTTTTCATTTTTTCTATTTGATTTCTGATTGTGTTTCTTCTATCAATTCTATGTTTCATTTCTTCTTTTGCCTGTAAATAATTTGTCCAACCTGTAGCTCGATTTTGACTAAGTGATTCATGAATTATCTTATTACTGATTATAGAATCATTTTCTGTTTGAGTTTGACTTGATTCATATATTTCTCTCGGTATAAATAATGGAATTTTTGTTCCTTTTAAAAGTTCTTTTATTATTTGTTTTACAAATAAAACAGCTTTTGTTTGTTTCTTTGTTATTTTTTTTAAAACTCTTCGAACTCTAAAATGGAATTTTCTGATTTCGACTTTATAGTCTATATCTTTAAAAATAGGTTCAAAAAAGGAAGGTGTTTTTCGAGGAGGCCCAAAAGGATATTCTGTTTCCATTCCCAAAACTGTTAAAAAACAAGAATCAAAATAATCCTGTTGCTTTCGATCGCTATCAGAGAGTCGTAGTTTAGATCTGTGCCAAGGTTTCAAATGAAAAGGATATAGGATTTTGATCTGAAAACCTTCTCTTAACCAATTTTTAGGAAATTCCGTTTTGGAGAATTGAAGACCATTATAGCTGCACTTTAGATAAATTTCTCTATTCCAATCTTGGAAATCCTCATACCATTCTGGAGATTGCCGTAATAAAATACGGCCAATATTCTTAACTATTATGAATAAGGGTAATTTAATATATCTTCTAAAAATTGATTGAGCTAGTAACAGAACACTTCTTGTTTTTTGTGCATATGGAATGTTATCCCAGAATTCCATTGCGTCTTCCTGGTTATTTTTTTTTATTTGGAATTGTTGATCTAAAATTTCGAATTCTGACTTTTTACCCAACCAATCTCTAATATTAAAAAAAAAATTCATTAGGTTAGATATAGGAAAAGGAAAATCCTCCATTTTTTCCAAAAAAAGGGGGGAATGGGGATTTCCTTGAGAGGGTCCCCAAATAACCATTTTACGCCTTTGAACGCGCATAGAT